ATATTATGTCAATTGATGAGTATACTAATTAATACTAAAAAAATAATAATACTAAATAAATAAGAACTAATAACGAGTTAAAATAAAAGTAAAAAAAAAGGGTGTTATGTTATAAGGCTCTTGTTCCAAACAAAATATCCAAAAAATGGAATAAATACAATTGAAAAAGAAAAGATCCAAATTACTAATATATATTAGTAATATATATTAGTAATTTTAGTAATGACCCTATTTATAATATTTTTATTGAAAATATAAATGATTGAAAATAGGATTTCATTTAATTTAAAGAGAGTTTCATTTTTCATTTAGAAATGAAGTTCCATGTTATTTTGACATTCCTTTATTCAAGATACTTTATTCAAGAGTTGCTCGAGAAATCGGTTGAGTCAGAATCGTAGGATGAATAGATGTCAAAGAGGATCATTTTTTTTTATTTCTGTCACTATTGTTTGTGCTGTCTATAATGAAATGAATAATGAATGATAAATGAAATCAAAAGCTTTCAATTCAATTGGGACTCATTTTGTCAATTGGTCTTTTTATTATCTTATATTTTTCAAGATAAGAAACTTAGGTAAGTGTTTCATAAATAAACATATGTATAAATAGAACGTATCCCATTTAGTTCCTTCATGCCTACTATAACTAGTTATTTCGGTTTTCTACTGGCGGCTTTAACTATAACCTCAGCTCTATTTATTGGTCTGAGCAAGATACGTCTTATTTGAAATTGATTGAATGAACAATTCATAAAAATGTTTTTGTGAGATATCCAGGTAGTCCATAGTTCCTTCCCATGTAAATTGTAATTCTTGATTATTGAGATTCGTGGGCGATTTGGATTACTATTTAGAGATAGATATTACCCCCCCCTTTTTTTTTTACCTACCTTTAAAAATTAAAAAATGATTGAAGTTTTACTATTTGGAATCGTGTTAGGCCTAATTCCTATTACTTTGGCTGGATTATTCGTAACTGCGTATTTGCAATACAGACGCGGCGATCAGTTGGACCTTTGATTAAGTAAGAGCTCATCTCTTTTTAAATAACATCTCTTTTTTTTATTGACCTCCTGCGGATTAAAGAAAGGAGGAGGTCAAATTAGGGTTGCTGCTCTAGTTAGTAAAGTTATTTACTTGTAATTCGACCCAAGAAGAACAGAAGCACGCTCTGTAGGATTTGAACCTACGACATCGGGTTTTGGAGACCCGCGTTCTACCGAACTGAACTAAGAGCGCTTTCTTTCTTATCCCAATATAAAGGGCTGTATGTAAATAAAAGAATTTTATTTGTAACCCCCACTTTGGATACATATAGTATCATAAAGCATTATGTTATGTATGTCTAATTTTTATTGATCTCAATGGATCCTTCATTACTGCACATGGGAGAAGTAATAGATAGGGATGACAGGATTTGAACCCGTGACATTTTGTACCCAAAACAAACGCGCTACCAAGCTGCGCTACATCCCTTTCAATTGGCCTATAGTGTCATTGTAGAGAATCCCCATCTTGTTTTCCACATCGTGATTTCTCCCATTGATATACAATTGCTCTTGTCATTTCTTTTTCGTCTTATATAACAATATAACATATAATAAAAGAAAAAAGAATCAAATCGATCAAATAGATATAATATAATTAACAATATAATAAGAAATATAAATATAAAAATTGGTAATGTTCAGAAAATAAAGTGAGTGGACACTTTTTTCTGTTGTAAAGAAAGTAAAATATCATCAACAACGACATGTGTATCTGATCATATATGTATTACAATAAAAAAGGAGGATTTTCAATGCGAGATTTAAAAACATATCTCTCCGTGGCACCTGTGTTAAGCACTCTATGGTTCGGGTCTTTAGCAGGCCTATTGATAGAGATTAATCGTTTATTCCCAGATGCGTTAACATTCCCCTTTTTTTCATTCTAGTTGGGGATGAAGAAGATTATAGATAGAATAAATTATCTGTGACTAACCCTTTTTGTTTTGTTCTTTCTTTCAGTTTTTTAGGATAAAAAAGAAGGAAAGAGAAAGAATCAAAAAAGATTCATCCGCAACGAAACTCAGGTTCACGCTGAATTAATAGAGGGAGAACAAAAATGTAAAGTAAATAATAAAGGTCGCGGACAACAAACGCATACAGGATACTTAAATGAAATACTATAACTAATGGATAGTTAGAAATCATCGTATTACTTATATTCTCTATTGATTTGATTGCAATGAAATATTTAATAATTGGGTTTCGAGTCAGCAACTTCTTTTTTTCTTCTTCGTTTCGAAAATAGAAGAGTTGGGTGAATAAAAAAAAAAGGGGGTTTATGGCCAAGGGTAAAAATGTCAGAGTAAAGGTTATTTTGGAATGTAACAGTTGTGTCCGAAACGATATGAATAAGGAATCGCGGGGCATTTCCAGATATATTACTCAAAAGAATCGACACAATACGCCTAGTCGATTGGAATTGAGAAAATTTTGTCCCTATTGTTACAAGCATACGATTCATGGGGAGATAAAGAAATAGAGAAAATGTAATGCGTTTGTAACCCCTCCAAGGAACAGCAATAAATTACATAATAATAAAATATTAATATAAAAATTTAATAATCAATTCTAAAAATAAAACAACCCAATCCTATTTCATCCTATTTTGGTAGGATCGCAAATGAAATTCGAATTAAGAAATACGATTTAAAAGATAAGGAATAAACCATGGATAAATCCAAGCGACTTTTTCTTAAATCCAAGCGATCTTTTCGTAGGCGTTTGCCCCCAATTGGATCGGGGGATCGAATTGATTATAGAAACATGAGTTTAATTAGTCGATTTATTAGTGAACAAGGAAAAATATTATCTAGACGAGTGAATAGATTGACTTTGAAACAACAACGATTAATTACTATTGCTATAAAGCAAGCTCGTATTTTATCTTTGTTACCCTTTCTTAATAACGAGAAACAATTTGAGAGAACTGAATCGACTCCTAGAACCACGGGTCCTCGAATTAGAAATAAATAGATAGGCTATTCCTCAATTGCAATTGAATCAAAATTTCAATATGAACCCCAACTCAGATTTAGATTTTGTTCGAAAAATTGGGGAACCCCGATTGGATTGTCACATCATAAGAAAAAATTGCTTCTTTTTTTAATGTGTTGATTCATTTTTACTATATTTCTCTTATTTATATTAATTTCTACTCTACCTTCCCGGAGCTCATTCTCCGGGGCCCCACTTAAATGATTACGGTGGATTTCTTCTAATCTTCTTATTTAAGGATCTGATTGGAAATCATGTAAAGACAATTTGTATTTGATATGGCTATTTGTGCAAGTATTTTACGATTAAGAAGCAACTGTCTCTTATACAGATCATGTATGGATCTGCTATAACTATAGGATACCCCAATCTCACGAATTGCTGCATTTATCCGAGTAATCCACAAACGACGAAAATTTCTCTTTTGCCTGCCCCTATCCCGATGAGCAGAACTCAAGGCTCTCATTTTCTGTTGAATAGTATTTCGAGTAAGTCGTGAATGAGTCCCTCGAAAGGTTGATGCAAATAAACGAATTTTTATTCTACGTCTTCGAGCTATATACCCTCGTCTAATTCTGGTCATTGAATCAAATTAAACTTTGATGAATAACTAATTGATTTATTTTCTTTCAGTTATTCTTTTTCCCTTTCCTGGTCTATTAATAACAAAACGGATTCTTCCAATGTATAAAAAAAAATTCCAATGGCTTTTGCTACTATGACCTTCCCAACCACCATTTTTCCAGGCATTTAACCTCGAAATAAGAAATTGTATTGATACTAGGTATCAACAAAAAAAATACTAAATTGTAACTCAAGTTGAGTATAGTATAAAGTATCAATAAATAGTAAAGGTAAATGGATAAATAAATAGTGGGTTCCATCGTTTCTATGGCTACTTCTTAAACGGTGAGGTCCTCTCTATACACCGGAGCCCCTTCCACCATTAATCAATGTTATTAGTAACTTGTACAGTTCACATTCTTTGACTCTACCCATGAATTGTACAGTAATAAGTCTTTTCACAATGAGATCCACCCATACAGTAACGGTATTTAATTACAAAGGTTGGCTAGGTAGCTGACCCTGTATAGTCCGTTCTTGCAAGAGTAGGAGCCTAATTCTTTTGCTTCTTAAATATGATTTCCCCCGCTTAATGGATAACCATTTGCTACCACTGGGGAATTGCTTTTCATCTCCAATTGAGGTGATTGGATTTGCACCAATAGAAACCATAAATTTGATACGCAATGGAGGTTTTTTTCTATATTGATTGGAATTCTTCTATCCTATCCTATTCATTGGTACTGGTCATTGATACTGGAAAAAATTGTACTTTATTTTGTTCCGGCTCATGATCTGAACGGGTCGCACATACACCCGAGTACATGTTCCTCGACGCTGAGGACATCCCCGAAGAGCGGGGGATTTTGTTACATTTTTTATTGGCTGTCTTGTGTTTCTAATAAGTTGTTTAATAGTTGGCATACTTAATGGTATAGAAAATGGGCTGGTTTAGATCAATCCTAACCAGATGATTATGAATTCTTTCTATTTTCTTTTTTTTTTTTACTTTACGCAGATAAAATATTCAATTTAGATTCATCCAAATTATGGTTCGAAATGGATGGAATCGCAGATTTACGTGAAATCCCCGGCATTTTCGATCGCTACCAGATCAACAATTCCATGAGCTTGGGCTTCTGTTGCTGACATAAAAACGTCCCTTTCCATGTCTTCGGATACAACCCATAAGGGGTTACCCGTTCTTTGTACATAAACCCTTGTGAGGGTTTCGCGTAGTTTCAGAAGTTCTTCCGCTTCTAGGACAAATTCTCCTGTTTGTGCCTCATAAAAAGAACTCGCAGGTTGATGGATCATTACCCTGATGATATAACATAATGAATGTTTCCGCGATCTCGTCCGATTGATTGGACTAGGCAAAAAGATTAAAGAATAACAAGAAAAAATAAGTATATATATAATTGAACAACCGTACAGGCATTTTTTGTGCATTGCATACGGCTCCACAATGGACTTTTTACGTTCGTTGAGCAAAAAACGAAATAGGATCCATCAGACCCAAATCGTTAAGTGATCCATTTACCACCCTTCTTTTCGTGGGAGTTCAAAAATACTATGATGGTTCCGTTGCTTTCTATATTTATGATTTATCTCATATGTGATTCAGCAATCCCAAAGTTTCTTTTTGATCCGATCAAATAAAAAAAGTAAAAAAAAAAAATGATCTTGTTTTTTTTTTTCATTTGAGTATTCTTTCATATTTCATAACATAAATATTGGAAAGAGGCTTCTGGCGTGAAAAATAAAAGTTTGTGACGCTGAAATGAAGCCCGGATAGATAAGATCAAATCATAAATACCCTTTGTCTCATATTACTCGCCCGATATATAATCCCATGTTCTGAAAAAACAATAATGGTTTGTTCATATCGAACTCGAAGTGCCATGCTATTATTACTTAAATATTATCTTACAAATTCTTATTTATATTAAAATATAAAATATGGCGAAGGCATAGTTTTCTTTTTTCTTTCAAACAAAAAACTCATTGGCGCCAAGCGTGAGGGAATGCTATACGTTTCGTAATTTCTCCTCCGACCAGGATGAAAGATCCCATTGAAGCGGCTAATCCCATGCATATTGTATGCACATCTGGTGGCACAAATTGCATAGTATCATAAATAGCGACTCCGGGTATTACCCACCCGCCGGGGGAGTTTATAAACAAATAAAGATCTCTGGTCTCATCCTCTATACTGAGATATACCATCAGGCCAATAAGTTGGTTTGAGATCTCGCTATCAACTTCTTGACCTAAAAAAAGTAATCTTTCTCGATGAAGTCGGTTGATTAGGACAAAATTTTATCCCTTAGGAACCGTACACGCGCCTTTGGATGCATACGGTTCAAAAAAAAAAGAATCAATGTATTGTATTGATTCTACCCTCCTTTACTTTTTTTATAGTAGGACTTTTCCACCTCCTAATGAAGGGGCTTTTTCTTCGATTTTTTTTTAAGAAAGATTTTTTTTGCTCGAATCTCTGTAAAAAATAAAAGAATCCACTAAACTTATCGAATTAACCTCTCATTGATGTATTGTTTCATCGAAATCGAATCCAAATTACGATGTAATTTTCTTGTTCCTGAATGGGCCTCCTCAATTATTTTAGGTTTATGTTCTACTCCGGGTAAATATCTGCCCGATTTCAATTTGCACATATAGGACAAATGCTCCCAATACCACTTTTACTTTTTTCAATTCATTTCTTGCCTTTCTTACAACAAATACGCGATGTAGTCATAATATTATTTCATTGATTGGCAGTTTGAGATCGCCCATATGCTATCAAGTAATCACTTATGATACAAGTGGTAATCATACATATATTACCAATTGGGTATTTTCTGAACGGAGCCTGGATACTTCATTTTATTGGATTGGTCCAACCAAGCCAACCATAAATTTTGATAATTGATAATATTAATATTGATTTCGACCCCCTCAAAAATGGATCTAATTGCATTTCACGCTCCAAATTATTGATGGTTCAAACAATCTTTTTTGGGCGAAACAGAGGGTATCTCGATCGGGGGAGAGAACGGGGAAATCCCATATGACCCAATATGTCTGACAAGTCGCACTATACGTCAACCCAAATTGCATCTTCCTCTCCAGGACTCCGAAAAGGTACTTTTGGAACACCAATAGGCATCAACTGAAAGAAAGGGGGTTAAGTACTATATTTTACTTTGATGTGGAAACGTAATATTTTTATCCCTGGATATTACCAAATAGTAAGACGAAATTAATAAGGGAAAATTATTACAAATGGGTCGGGCTCTTCGAATGATGAACAAGTATCTACGCATTCGCTCATAGAAAATGGGACCAATCCCCCATTGCGTATTGGTACTTATCGGGTATAGAATAGATCTGCTTATCTTTGTTCCTATGAACAGAATTGTTCCATTATTCCCAACGAAAGAAATGGAATTCAATATTCAATAATATGAACCCTTGTTCCAAAATAATCCACTGAAAGGGAGAGGTCCATAGCATAGTCTTTTCCAATGCGATAAAGTTACATAGTGTCTATTTTTCTTTGATAAAGGGGTATTTCCATGGGTTTGCCTTGGTATCGTGTTCATACCGTCGTATTGAATGATCCCGGTCGGTTGATTTCTGTACATATAATGCATACAGCTCTCGTTGCTGGTTGGGCCGGTTCAATGGCTCTATACGAATTAGCCGTTTTTGATCCCTCTGACCCCGTTCTTGATCCAATGTGGAGACAGGGTATGTTCGTTATACCCTTCATGACTCGTTTAGGAATAACCAATTCGTGGGGCGGCTGGAGTATCACAGGAGGGACTATAACGAATCCGGGTATTTGGAGTTACGAGGGTGTGGCCGGGGCACATATTGTGTTTTCTGGTTTGTGCTTCTTGGCGGCTATCTGGCATTGGGTATATTGGGATCTAGAAATATTCTGTGATGAACGTACAGGAAAACCTTCTTTGGATTTGCCCAAGATCTTTGGAATTCATTTATTTCTTTCAGGATTAGCTTGCTTTGGGTTTGGTGCATTTCATGTAACAGGCTTGTATGGTCCTGGAATATGGGTATCTGATCCTTATGGACTAACCGGAAAAGTCCAATCTGTAAATCCTGCGTGGGGGGTAGAGGGTTTTGATCCTTTTGTTCCGGGAGGAATAGCCTCTCATCATATTGCAGCAGGTACATTGGGCATATTAGCGGGCCTATTCCATCTTAGTGTCCGCCCCCCCCAACGCCTATACAAAGGATTACGTATGGGTAATATTGAAACTGTCCTTTCCAGTAGTATCGCTGCTGTCTTTTTTGCAGCTTTTGTTGTTGCTGGAACGATGTGGTATGGCTCCGCAACTACCCCAATCGAATTATTTGGTCCCACTCGTTATCAATGGGATCAAGGATACTTCCAGCAAGAAATATATCGAAGGGTTGGTGCCGGACTAGATGAAAATCAGAGTTTATCAGAAGCTTGGTCTAAAATTCCAGAAAAATTAGCTTTTTATGATTACATTGGCAATAATCCAGCAAAAGGAGGTTTATTTAGAGCGGGCTCGATGGACAATGGGGATGGAATAGCGGTTGGATGGTTAGGACATCCTATCTTTAGAGATAAAGAAGGGCGTGAGCTTTTTGTACGCCGTATGCCTACTTTTTTTGAAACATTTCCAGTAGTTTTGGTAGACGGAGACGGAATTGTAAGAGCCGATGTTCCCTTTAGAAGGGCGGAATCTAAGTATAGTGTCGAACAAGTAGGAGTAACTGTTGAGTTCTATGGCGGCGAACTCGATGGAGTCAGTTATAGTGATCCTGCTACTGTGAAAAAATATGCTAGACGTGCTCAATTGGGTGAAATTTTTGAATTAGATCGTGCTACTTTGAAATCAGATGGTGTTTTTCGTAGCAGCCCAAGGGGTTGGTTCACTTTTGGACATGCTTCGTTTGCTTTGCTCTTCTTTTTCGGACACATTTGGCATGGTGCTAGAACCTTGTTCAGAGATGTTTTTGCTGGTATTGACCCAGATTTGGATGCTCAAGTGGAATTTGGAGCATTCCAAAAACTTGGAGATCCAACTACAAGGAGACAAGTCGTCTGATACAATACTGCTCTTGTATCTTTTGCCTCTATTATATTTTTATTATTTAACTTTGACATAGAGTACCAGAGAAATGTTGATTTGAATCACCGCCCTTTCTTTGACTTTTGACTCTTGTCCTTTCTTAATCTGGGAGATGATCCCAAATGAACAGGTGTGGAAGCTATAATTGTAAACCACGATCAATTTATGGAAGCATTGGTTTATACATTCCTCTTAGTCTCGACTCTAGGAATAATTTTTTTCGCTATATTTTTTCGAGAGCCGCCTAAGGTTCCGACTAAAAAGGCGAAATGATTTTTCATTATCTTACATTATCTTTATCTAAATGGAAGTAAAGTAATGAGCCTCCCATATTGGGAGGCTCATTACTTTACTTCCATTTAGTCCCCGTGTTCCTCGAATGGATCTCGTAGTTGTTGAGAGGGTTGCCCAAAAGCGGTATATAAGGCGTACCCGGTAAAACTTACAAGTAAACCAGATATAAAGATGGCAACTAAGGTTGCTGTTTCCATTATTATCAAATTTCAAAACTATAACGGATCTATGATAAGATCCTTTATTTACAACGGAATAGTATACAAAGTCAACCGATCTCAACCAATGCAATAGGATTTATGGCTACACAAACCGTTGAGGATAGTTCTAGATCTGGTCCAAGACGAACTAATGCAGGGAGTTTATTGAAACCATTGAATTCAGAATACGGGAAAGTGGCTCCTGGGTGGGGAACTACCCCTTTGATGGGGGTCGCAATGGCTCTATTTGCGGTATTCCTATCTATTATTTTAGAGATTTATAATTCTTCCGTTTTACTAGATGGAATTTCAATGAATTAGGTCCATAAAAATCATGAAGTCCTGGCTTTTCAATCCAAAATGAATTACTTAGGACTCTCATTTCTAGTCTATTCTGGCAGTTCGACCGTGAAATTCTTTTGTTTCTGTATTTCCGGAATATGAGTGTGTGACTTGTTATAATTGATCCTATTGATAGTACAGAGAATGGGTCTGTCATCTTGAGAGAGATGAGTTCTGCTTCGTCGGATATTCATTTTTTTATCTGGAGCACGGAATATATGGAATAGATCGAGAAATATTTGAACTATGATTCATACCTACTATTTATACCTCGCGACTGGATTCAAAAAAATTTAAAAGATTGATTTTATCATTATAAATCGAAAGGGTTTTCTTTCTTAAAAATGGAGTTTCTGTTTATTTGTTTATTTTGACCAATGGACAAATAAAATTCCGAATTTTTAGTCATTAAATCTATTAAT